CTACTTCTTATTCCAAAACTTTCCAAGGTCCGCCTCATGGCATCCAAGTTGAAAGAGATAAATTGAACAAGTATGGTCGTCCCCTATTGGGATGTACTATTAAACCAAAATTGGGATTATCCGCAAAAAACTACGGTAGAGCGGTTTATGAATGTCTACGGGGTGGACTTGATTTTACTAAGGATGATGAAAACGTAAATTCACAACCATTTATGCGTTGGAGAGATCGTTTCTTATTTTGTGCCGAAGCAATCTTTAAAGCGCAAGCCGAAACGGGTGAAATTAAAGGACATTACTTGAATGCAACTGCGGGTACATGTGAAGAAATGATCAAAAGAGCGGTATTTGCCAGAGAATTGGGAGCTCCTATCGTAATGCATGACTACTTAACTGGGGGGTTCACCGCAAATACTAGCCTGGCTCATTATTGCCGCGACAATGGTCTACTTCTTCACATCCATCGCGCAATGCATGCAGTTATTGATAGACAGAAAAATCATGGTATGCATTTTCGTGTACTAGCTAAAGCATTACGTATGTCTGGCGGAGATCATATTCACGCTGGTACAGTAGTGGGTAAACTGGAAGGGGAGCGTGAGATGACTTTGGGTTTTGTTGATTTGTTACGTGATGATTTTATTGAAAAAGATCGAAGTCGTGGTATTTTTTTCACTCAAGACTGGGTCTCTATGCCAGGTGTTCTGCCCGTGGCTTCAGGGGGTATTCATGTTTGGCATATGCCTGCCCTAACCGAAATCTTTGGGGATGATTCCGTACTACAGTTTGGTGGAGGAACTTTAGGGCACCCTTGGGGAAATGCACCCGGTGCAGTAGCTAATCGGGTGTCTTTAGAAGCATGTGTACAAGCTCGTAATGAGGGACGTGATCTTGCTCGTGAAGGTAATGATATTATTCGTGAAGCTGCCAAATGGAGTCCTGAGCTAGCCGCTGCTTGTGAAGTATGGAAAGAGATCACATTCGAGTTCGAACCAGTGGATAAGGTGGATAAGCTAGATAAAGAGACAAAATAAGCGCGTATAATTTAGCAATTCCTGTTTGTTCTCCTAATTGATTGCAATGAAACTTGGCCCAATCTTTCTTTTCCTCAAAAAAAGAAAGATTGGGCCGAAGAAAAAGAAAGACATCTTATACTAATCCTATAATACTAATCCTATAATACTATGAACTATGAGGGTCTTTGTGTATTTGCATATATCTTTTATATGTACAGACCTTACGATAGATATACAATACGATATACAAGTATATACAAAATATAAACATAAGAAGATAAGATCGAAGGAAGACTAAACAACTTATCTATTCTATTCTTTATTGTTGGATCCATAGGCTGAATTATGGATCCTTGGGATTGGATTGGTGGATCATTTTATATTCCTTAGTTTCAGGCCATAGATCAAGCCAAGGGAAGGATCCCTTCTACCCCTATCCTGTATATTGTCTTTTTCGTTCCCTGTTGTAATAGAAACTCATTTTCTTATTTGACTATATGACACGAGATTCTACGAGACGAGAATTCATTTTGAATTTATGGGAAGAAACAACTATGTATCTTTTTGATGAGAATTGAAAGTTTTACATGAGAGAAACCTGTCTTTATATATCTTTTTTTGAGGAAAAAATTCTATCATAATATTGAAATGATTCAACAGATTCCTCAAAAGGAGATCTTTTCAAGACTCGCTCGTTTTTCATTAACAATCTGAATGATTGGATCATAATCATATGATTCATTTGAATTCTGATGAGAAAGAAAAAGAAAGAAAAAAGAAATAGTAAAATGATTTTTTATTCATCGAATGACTATTCATCTATTAGTATTAGGTTTTCGTAAAATAGGGGGCGGAAAGAATCTATGGAAAAATGTTGGTTCAATTCGATGTTGTCTAACAAGAAGTTAGAACATAGGTGTGGACTAAGTAAATCAATGGATAGTCTTGATGCTCTTGGACATACCAGTGGAAGTGAAGAAACTATTCTAAATGATGCGGAGAAAAAGATTACTAGTTGGCACAGTTTTAGTTTCAGTAATATGAATTATCTAAATTATTTATTTGATAGCAGGAATTTTTGGAGTTTGATCTCTGATCATACTTTTTTAGTTAGAAATAGTAATGGTGACACTTCTTCTGTATATTTTGATATTGAAAATCAGATTTTTGATATTTACAATGCTAGTTCTTCTTTGAGTGAACTAGAGATTCTTTTTCCTAGTTATTTGAATAGTGGATCTAATAGTAGTAATTACTACTATTATTATTCCATGTATGATACTCAATCTAATTGGAATAATCACATTAATAGTTGCATTGATAGTTATCTTCGTTTTGAAATCAGTCTTAAGAGTGACATTTACAGTGGTATCGACAGTTACATTTCTAGTTTCATTTGTACGGAAAGTATAAGTAGTATTGAAAGTGGAAATTCTAGTATCAAAACTAGTAGCAGTTCTTTCAATATAAGAGAAAGATCTAATGATTTAGATAGAAATACAAAATACAAGCAGTTATGGGTTCAATGTGAGAATTGTTATGGATTAAATTATAAAAAATCTTTTAGTTCAAGAATGAATATTTGTGAACACTGCGGATATCATTTGAAAATGAGTAGTTCAGATAGAATTGAACTCTTTATTGATCCTGGCACTTGGGAGCCTATGGATGAAGATATGGTCTCTATGGACCCCATTGAATTTCATTCAGAGGAGGAACCTTATATAGATCGCATCTCTTTTTATCAAAGAAAAACGGGTTTAACTGAAGCTGTTCAAACGGGCGTAGGTCAATTAAATAGTATTCCCATAGCAATTGGAGTTATGGATTTTCAGTTTATGGGAGGTAGTATGGGATCTGTAGTAGGTGAGAAAATCACCCGTTTGATCGAGTATGCTACTAATCGATCTCTACCTGTCATTATTGTGTGTGCTTCTGGAGGAGCACGCATGCAAGAAGGGAGTTTGAGCTTGATGCAAATGGCTAAAATATCTTCTGCTTCATATGATTATCAATCAAAGAAAAAGTTATTCTATGTATCAATCCTTACATCTCCTACAACTGGCGGAGTTACAGCAAGTTTTGGTATGTTGGGAGATATCATTATTGCTGAACCTAATGCCTACATTGCTTTTGCGGGTAAAAGAGTAATTGAACAAACATTGAAAAAGACAGTACCCGACGGTTCACAAGCGGCTGAGTATTTATTCCTTAAGGGCTTATTCGACCCAATTGTACCACGTAATCCTTTAAAAGGTGTTCTGAATGAGTTATTTCAGCTACATGGTTTCCTTCCCTTGAATCAAGATTAAAAAAAGATTTTAAAAAAGATTGAAATTCTTCATTTTCAAATGGAAGTATAGCACTAGCTTCAGTTATTTTTCTTTGTAGCGAATAAGCATTTAGTTCATTCTAATGAAAAAAACAAAACTAAGAAGATGGTGTTTTCTTTGGGTACATCAGTTATAAGTGTAGTAAGAGTCAAAAGTTTTGGATAATGACTTTTTGCCCCGGATCCTTTTTTTATTCTACCTCTCTTCCTGATTAGGAATAAGCATCCCTCTATCGACAAGATAAAAAAGAATTTCTTTCTCCTTCCGAGAAATCCGGGAAAGAAAAAGAAAATATGAAATAAAAAGAAAGAAGAAATCTCAAAGAAAATAGAAATATTCAAATAACAAATAAGAAGAATATAGAAGTTCTTTCTATTTAGCGAGAACCCCCGTTTTTCACTAGGAATCCCTTTTTGTTGAATAAGATTGGTTAAAGTCGGGAACTCATAAGAAACTCTTTTCTATCTTTCCTTTCAAAACACCTTTTTTGTTTTGAAAGGAAAGATAGAAAGACGATGAAGATAAGGATGGGAGAAGAAGAATCCAATTTCTGAAAGCGGATTCTCATACATATTCGTGTAGAAAGAGGAATAGGTACACTTCATTTAGTTCTACATTCGTTATTTATTCTGAAATACTTCATATTAAGATTATCTTAATATTCTTTCTAATAGTCTAATAGATAGACTTATCATAAGATATCTTTATAATTATAATTTAGAATTATAATAGGTACAAATATGAAATCGAGGTACCCATTCTATGATAGATTTGAACTTTCCCTCTATTTTTGTTCCTTTAGTGGGCCTAGTCTTTCCGGCAATCGCAATGGCTTCTTTATCTCTTTATGTCCAAAGAAATAAGATTGTTTAAATACGATGGGACCAAATCTCATCAATCTCTTTCAACACTGGATCATCATACAGATACTCTTTTAATGTAATATGGTAGGATATATGATATGTGGCCTTTCACAAATAGTTGTTTTTTTATGTATGCCGATGCATAATATACGCATTAATGCGTGTATATGCTATTATAGCTTAATCAATTAAATGATTCAATTCAAAATGATCATCAGCAAATCTTTTTTGAAAAATATTTGAAATAGAAACTCAATGTATCTAACCAATTATTCCTAAAGGTTCCCGTCGGAATGCTGCTAGTTGATGAAAGTTACTTCGGGATCAAGCAATAAAAATCGAGTCAAATCCATTTGAGTTATTCTCTCAATTCCAATCGAATGCAACTGGATCTAGTATAGTATGAACTGGCGATCAGAACATATATGGATAGAACTTATAACGGGGTCTCGAAAAACAAGTAATTTTTGCTGGGCCTGTATCCTTTTTTTAGGTTCATTAGGATTCTTAGTGGTTGGAACTTCCAGTTATCTTGGTAAAAATCTGATATCCGTATTTCCGTCTCAGCAAATTCTTTTTTTCCCACAAGGGATCGTGATGTCTTTCTATGGGATTGCAGGTCTATTCATTAGTTCTTATTTGTGGTGCACAATTTCATGGAATGTAGGTAGTGGTTATGACCGATTTGATAGAAAAGAAGGGATAATGTCCCTTTTTCGTTGGGGATTTCCTGGAAGAAATCGTCGTATCTTCCTTCGTTTCTTTCTGAAAGATATCCAATCAATCAGAATGGAGGTGAGAGAGGGTCTTTTTCCTCGCCGTGTCCTTTATATGGAAATCAGGGGCCAAGGAGCCATTCCCTTGACCCGTACTGATGAGAATTTGACTCCACGAGAAATTGAACAAAAAGCTGCCGAATTGGCCTATTTCTTGCGCGTACCCATTGAAGTATTTTGAAATGAACTGAAGAAGAAATCTCAGCATGAGAGAAGGAACTTAATACATCTCAAAAGCAGGAGGACGTATATGGACTAAGAAAATATAAAATATAATAGAACTAATGAAAGAAAATAGATTAAGGAGAATAGAAACTATTTATACACAAAAACTATTTTGTATACACATGGCGTCCAGCTTCATTCTTTATACTAGTAAAAAGAAAAGAGTCTAATAAGTATAGATTCATAAAATATCCTAACATTTCTTTTCTTTTCGTAAAACAGAATTCCTCTTTTTAGGCCTTTGAATTGATACCCTATCCCCGCGCTGCGGTTAGACAGTGAAATCTTTCGAAATAGAAAGAAAAGAATTAAAGGATCCGGTAGGTTTCGTCTTTAAATCCAAATTATATTCGTTAGTTCAAATGGATTTTCGAGTCTTCATCGAAAGGAAGAAATGAAGAGGAAATTGGTTACAATTTGCCTAATTGAGATCTCTGGAATATGGAAAGAATATTTACTTCTTTTTTTTTCATTCGAAAAGGGCCCTTCTTCTATGTTCTATTCTAGATCCAAAGACTCAATTCTTACACAAAAACAAAAATAGGAAAAGAACCATAGGTTCGATACCTTGTTCTTGTTAGAGTTATAGGCTCTTTTTATATAATTCGTGCTTCATAGAAATCTCAGATAGAATCGACGAATGAAACAGGTTCATTAACAATTCACATCACGGAAACAGAATGAAAAAAAAGAAAGCATTGGCTTCCCTCCCATATCTTGTGTCTATACTCTTTTTGCCCTGGTGGGTTTCTCTCTCATTTAAGAAATGTCTAGAAACTTGGGTTCTTAATTGGTGGAATACCAGGCAATCCGAAATCCTTTTGAATGATATTCAAGAGAAAAATGTTCTAGAAAAATTTATGGAATTAGAAGAACTATTCCTGTTGGACGAGATGATAAAGGAGTACTCGGAGACACATATGCAAAGGCTTCGTATAGGAATGCACAAGGAAACAATACAATTGGTCCAAAGACACAATGAATCTCATTTCCATATCATTTTGCATTTCTCTACAAATCTAATCTGTTTCGCTATTCTAAGTGGTTATTTTTTTCTGGGTAATGAAGAACTTTTCATTCTAAATTCTTGGATTCAGGAATTTCTCTATAACTTAAGTGATACAATCAAAGCTTTTTCGATTCTTTTAGTTACTGATTTATGGATCGGATTTCACTCGACCCATGGTTGGGAACTAATGATTGGTTCGATCTACAACGATTTTGGATTGGCTCAGAATGATCAGATTATATCTGGTCTTGTTTCCACTTTTCCAGTGATTCTAGATACAATTGTGAAATATTGGATCTTCCATTTTTTAAATCGTGTATCTCCTTCGCTTGTAGTAATTTATCATTCAATGAATGAATAATTCATTAGATCTTTTGATATCAATCAAATCAGAATCTTTCTTCATGTATAAATAAATCATTTTTCATCTTACTTATTCTTTATACTTCTACCTTTTCAATTCAAGGTATTCATACTATATTCCACCAGTACAATTCTTTCAGTACAATCAATACAATGGCAAACTTGTGGATAGGGAATTCTACTAGTTACCTATCAAATTTATTGTAGAAATTCCGGGGATCAATGATTGGACCATGCAAAATAGAAAGACTTTTTCTTGGGTAAAAGAACAGATGACTCGATCCATTTATGTATCGATCATGATATATGCAATAACTCGAGCATCTATTTCAAATGCATATCCCATTTTTGCGCAGCAGGGTTATGAAAATCCACGAGAAGCAACTGGGCGAATTGTATGTGCCAATTGCCATTTAGCTAATAAGCCCGTGGATATTGAAGTTCCGCAAGCTGTGCTTCCTGATACTGTATTTGAAGCAGTTGTTCGAATTCCTTATGATATGCAACTTAAACAAGTTCTTGCTAATGGTAAAAAGGGAGCTTTGAATGTAGGAGCTGTTCTTATTTTACCTGAGGGATTCGAATTAGCCCCCCCCGATCGTATTTCTCCCGAAATGAAAGAAAAGATGGGCAATCTTTCTTTTCAGTTTTATCGTCCTAATAAAAGAAATATTCTTGTGATAGGTCCTGTTCCCGGTCAGAAATATAGTGAAATCGTATTTCCTATTCTTTCCCCCGACCCTGCTACGAAAAAAGACGTTCACTTCTTAAAATATCCCATATATGTAGGTGGGAACAGGGGAAGGGGTCAGATTTATCCTGATGGTAGCAAGAGTAACAATACAGTTTATAATGCTACATCTGCTGGTATAGTAAGCAGAATAGCACGTAAAGAAAAGGGGGGATATGAAATAACCA